TTTTTTAGAGAATGTTAATAAATTTCAAAATCCATTTCGTCGTCCAGTAGCGACAACTGTCTTTTTGATTGGTACCGGAGTTGCCCTTTGGTTGGGTATTGGTGCAACATTACCTATTGATAAATCACTAACTTTAGGTCTTTTTTAAAAAATTGTGATGAAATAACACGACGCGTGTATCTAGGGAATAGTCGCTTCAAAGCGAATTCGCCCTAGATACGTCTAGTTAATTAAATCCTGAATCGATCTAGAATATATGAATTGTACTAATGATTCAAAAGCTATTTTCATCTTAAAAAAAACACATAATAAACGAAATGAATTAAAATTTTTCGAGAAAAAAATTGCCTTTTTCTAGAATGACTAATATCTGTTTTACATCTTCTAGGCGCAAATCCTCTATTTTCATAAGATCTTCTTGCCTGTTATTCAAAAGGTCTAATAATGTATATATATTTGACCTTTTGAGTAAATTATAGATCCTGGGGGGCAATTCTAATTGGTCAATAAAAATGGATTTCAATGCTATTTCTTTTTTCTTTTTTATGAGTTTAGCCAATTTATCGTGAAAGGTAAAAGGGGATAAAGGAACCATGGGTTGATTGCTCTCTAAATGTGAGTTTTCTTCTTCCATATGTAAAAAGGGGATAAATAACTCAATCAAATTCCGCGAGGCTTCATGAAGTGCTTCTTTCGGAGTTAAACTTCCATTTGTCCATATTTCTAGAAAAAGTATCTCTTGTTTTTGATTTCCATTTCCATAGGAATGAATACTATGATTTGCATTTCGAACAGGCATGAATATAGCATCTATAGGATAACTTCCATCTTGAGAGTTATGTGGCGTTTTGATAAGATATCCATGATTTCTTTCAATTTGTAATCCAATACACAAATTGATCGATTCCGTCAGACTAGCTATATGTTGTGTATTATCAATGATTTCTACATAAGGCGGTAAGGCAATATCTTTAGCCGTTACATACCCAGGACCCCTAACACAAATAGACGCGTCACAAGTTCCATATAAATTACTTCTTAAGACAATTTCTTTCAAATTCATTAAGATTTCATGTACTGATTCCTGAATACCCGCTATGGTAGAAAATTCATGTGACACTTTATCAGATTTTACGCGTGTGATACATGTTCCTTCGATTTCTCCAAGCAAAGTTCTTCGCATCGCAATTCCTATTGTGTCGGCTTGACCTTTCATAAGTGGAGACAGAACAAAGCGCCCATAATAAAGACGTTTACTGTCTATTCTTGATTCAACACACTTCCACTGGCGTGTCCGAGTAGATACTGCTATTTTCTCTCGAACCATAGTAATATTATTTGATCATTGAATCATTTATTTCTCTTGTTTCTCTTGACAGTCCTTTAACGTGTATTTCTATATTCGCCTTTTTTTGGGGGGTCTACATCCATTATGTGGCATAGGGGTTACATCTCGTATAAAAGTTAATAATATACCACTTCTGCGAATAGCTCGGAGTGCTGCGTCTCTTCCGAGACCGGGACCCTTTATCATGACTTCTGCTCGTTGCATACCTTGATCTACTACTGTACGAATAGCATTTCCCGTCGCGGTTTGAGCAGCAAAAGGTGTTCCTCTTTTCGTCCCCTTGAATCCACAAGTACCAGCAGAGGACCAAGAAACCACCCGCCCCCGTACATCTGTAATAGTGATAATGGTATTATTGAAACTGGCTTGAACATGAATAACTCCTTTTGGTATTCTGCGTGTACTCTTACGTGACCCCATACGTCCATTTGTACGTGAACCGATTCGTGGTATAGCTTTTGCCATATTTTATCATTTCATAAATATAAGTCAGAGATCTATGGATATATCCATTTCATGTTACAAACGATTCCTTAATTTGTCATCAGTTTCTTTAGCGAGTCTGATTATCCCTGTCTTTGTTTATGTTTTGGATTGGAACAAATTACTATAAGTCGTCCCCTCCTACGGATTAATCGACACTTTTCACACATTTTACGGACAGAAGCTCTTATTTTCATACTTGTCATTCCTTATCTTAAATTTGAATCAACTTCGGAATCTACTTCTTTGAAGACAAAAAGTTTCTTGCTAATTTTTCATTTCGATTCCCCTTCCCACGAAAGGGGCGTTCAAACCATTTAATCCTTCGAATCTTCGTTGCGGAGTCAAAAATTATACGCCCTCGGTAACGCCTTACTTCAACTTTGACTCTACCTACTGGTAGTATTCGTATAAAACTATGCCGGATCTTTCCTGAAACATAACCTAGAATCAGATCGGCAATATCTAAACGAATTCGAAACATGCTATTGGGAAGCGATTCGGCAATTAAACCTTCCTGAATCCGTTTTTGTTCTTGTAAAGCCTCTTCAAGTATCAACTAAAGGAGGAATAACAGTATTAGACAACCCAGCTCTTTGAGTTTTTTTACAATTTCAAAGAATCAATTTCGAATACAATTTGTCTATGAGAAAGATTACCATATGGAACACAAAATCTCTCCGCCGATTCCTTCTAGTCTAGCCTCTCGGTCGGTCATTATACCTCGAGAAGTGGACAGAATTACAATCCCCATCCCGCCTAAAATTCGAGGAATTCGTTGATAGTTAGAATAGATTCGTAGACCCGGTCGACTGATTCGGTTTAAATTGAAAAGGTTTCTATAGGGCTTTTTTCTAGCCCTTCGGTGTCTCAGCGTTAAAACCAAAAAATTTTTATGGTTTTCGCGCTGTTTTCGCATGTTTTCGATAAAACCTTCTCGTAAAAGTATTTTTACAACATTTTCGGTACTATTAGTCGATGTTATTCGAACCACTCTTTTTTGATCCATATAAGCATTTCGTATCGAGGTTAATATCTCAGCAATAGTGTCTCTACCCATTATGCCTAAAATTGTTGGTAACTCATTATTTGATATAATCAACATGTTTTTTTGTTTATGAATAACTCAAGGTATATGCGTGAGATACAATCTATCTCTTAATCTATATCTTTTTTTTTTCAAATAACCTAAACCCACTATAAACATAGTTTTATAATACCTCGGGAGCTAAGGAAACTATTTTAGTAAAATTTTTTTTTCTTAATTCACGGGCGATCGCACCAAAAATTCGAGTTCCTTTTGGATTTCCTTCTTGATCAATAACAACCGCAGCATTGTCATCATATCGTATTATCATACCGTTGTCTCGTTTGAGTTCTTTACAAGTACGTACAATTACAGCTCTGACAACTTCTGATCTTTCTAGGGGCATATTTGGTACTGCGTCTTTGATTACAGCAACAATAATGTCACCAATATGAGCATATTGGCGATTGCTAGCGCCTATGATTCGAATACACATCAATTCTCGGGCCCCGCTGTTATCGGCTACATTTAAATGGGTTTGAGGTTGAATCATATGATTTTAAAATTTTTTCTTTCAGTGCAAAGGACAAAGAAAAAAAAAAAGAAATATTGTTTATCTCAAAAAAAGAAATTTGCAATTTTTTCATAATGAAGAACCTTTTTGTTGATTGTTCTTTTTATACTTTATCCCGAACTAATGAATTGAGTTCGTATAGGCATTTTTGATGCTGCTATTGAAATTGCCCGCCTAGCTATATTTTCTGTTACCCCATTCATTTCATAAAGTATTCGACCTGGTTTAACAACAGCTACCCAATATTCGGGGGATCCTTTACCCGAACCCATACGTGTTTCTGCGGGTCTTACTGTAACTGGTTTGTCTGGAAATATTCGTACCCATATTTTTCCACCACGACGTACATTTCGTGTCATTGCTCGTCGACCTGCTTCTATTTGTCTGGATGTGATCCAAGTAGGTTCAAGCGCCTGAAGAGCATATTTACCGAAACAAATACGATTCCCTCGATAAGAAATTCCCTTCGTTCTTCCTCTATGTTGTTTACGGAATCTAGTTCTTTTGGGGTTATAGTTGATAGTTGTTTCTGAATTCCATCCCTACTACAGAACCAGACGTGAGAATTTCTTCTCATCTGGCTCCTCGCGACTAAAAGGATTCAAAAAAAATCAAGTTTTCGCGGGCGAATATTTACTCTTCTGTTTCAGTTTTAGACTTTTTGTGTGCTTTCGAAGAATAGATCAATTCATCTGGGCTTCCTTCCGCCATCCCGACCAGCGAATCAGTAAGATTTCCTTTTCCGTAGAATCTTTTGCATTCACAGCTTCCATCGTTCCCATCGCTTCTTACTTAATGCTTAGGTCTTAGTTTTACAATGGAGCTCGTCATGAAAGTTGTTCTTGAGTCAATTTTCTCAGTCTTTTTTGGCTCAAAGCTCTTGATTTTTGTGTTTTGTTCTAGGAAGAATAAAAGTCATTTATTTAGGATGAATCTTGATTCATGCTATATTACACTGCCCTATTTTAATTTATAAGATGATTTATTGACCTTACATATTGGAATTCTATATCATTTTTTTCTCTCGTTCTCTCATCCTTCCGTTTATCTACATTTTTCTTCTATTTTTTGTTTTTACAAAGATTTTTTTCAGAAATAAAAAAGATTTCAGTCGCTACAAAGGTATGATCATTATATCAAATTTTGGCTGATTTTTTAAATTGAGATAATGCGAAGTGATGAGGTGGTTAGTATGTCTCTACTTATTCATTCATACTGGGGAGCTGGGATAATCGTGTTTAATCCTAACCCAAAACAACCAACGAGTCGCACACTAAGCATAGCAATTTTATCAAAAGGTCATTCGAATTTTTATTCAGCCCTATAGAATTAAAAAGAATTAAAAGAATTAATTGATGGCTTTGAAAAAAAAAATAAAAAGAAAGGAGGGGTTTCATTTTTAAAAGTAAGATTTTAGTATTCCTTGTCAATAAATATCCAAATTTTTATCCCCAACATACCATAGATAGTTCGAGCACTATAGGAACAATAATCAATTTTAGCTCCAATGGTTTGGAGGGGAACCCTACCTTCTCGTATCCATTCAACACGTGCAATCTCTTTTCCAT